CATTGTTGCCGAACCCAACGCCTATATTGCATTTGCGGGTAAAAGGGTAATTGAACAAACATTGAATAAAGAAGTACCTGAAGGTTCACAAGAGACAGAATATTTATTCGATAAGGGTTTATTCGATCTAGTTGTACCACGTAAGACTTTAAAAAGTATTTTGAATGAGTTATTTCAGGCCCATAGTTTGTTTTCTTTGAATCAAAACTCAATCGACAACATTAACATTTAGTTGAGTTTTTTTTTTCAGTTATATTATTATATTATATTGGCTTACTACTTTAATTAAAATTAAGTAGCCCCTGCCAACAAGATATAAAGAATAATTTATTATTTGCGGGAAATTGGTCAACTCAAATAAATTTACTACTCTCGCCTTACGATCTATATATAATTCAAATTCAAATAAAGAAAGATAGACATAGAGTTTTCTAGCTTTCTCTCTCGAGAATCTTATTTTGACTCAGAATCGCTGTTGGGTCGGAGTCTAACGAGTCTCTCGATAATTTGTAAGAAACTGTCTCTTAAATTAAATTGCAATTAGGAGACAAGAGCAAAAGACGAGAAAAAAAGAAGAAAACAAAAATATTTTCATATATATTTGTGATGTGGAAAGATGAATAAGTCTAGTATATACTCTCTTAGGTATATACTGAAATCTATACCAATTCAAATTCTCATTTCATAAACACTAATTCATAAATGAAATTATTATTCGTTAATAATTTCATAATTCCAACTCTTAATTATAATTATTATAACTTATCAAATAATAATAACAGGTACAAATAGTAAATTGAGGTACCCATTCTATGACAGCTTTCAACCTCCCCTCTGTTTTTGTGCCTTTAGTGGGCCTAGTTTTTCCGGCAATTGCAATGGCTTCTTTATCTCTTCATGTTCAAAAAAATAAGATTGTTTAAATCCAGTAGGACTCAATCTTATCCATTTTTGGACTTAGACTCGTATTATAAGACAGATATATCTATTTAGTAGATTTATAGGGTGTAACATATGGCTTCCATCGAAGATTAAAATGAAAGGAAAAATTGGAAAAAGTCTTTTGCTTGCAGAAAGATGATGTATGAATAAATGAATTTGAGTTCTTTTCAAAAAGATCCAGATTGGCAGATGGCCGAACGAAAAAGTCGGCGTATCTAGATGTATGTCGATATCTATAGTGAGATCATACGAGAAAAGGAGGGGGGTATGTTATTATTTTAGATCTAAGCAATTTGATGAATTACTCCTAAAGGTTCACATCAACCTAGTGCGAGTTGATGAGAGTTACTTCGGAAACAAAAAGAGTCAAGTCAAATGACTTTTGGATATTCTCTCAATTCCAATAAAATGCAACCGGATCAAGTATGAGTTGTCGATCAGAACATATATGGATAGAATCTATAACGGGGTCTCGAAAAACAAGTAATTTCTGCTGGGCCACTATCCTTTTTTTAGGTTCATTAGGGTTCTTATTGGTTGGAACTTCCAGTTATTTTGGTAGAAATTTTACATCTTTAGTTCCGTCTCAGGAAATTTTTTTTTTTCCACAAGGGCTCGTGATGTCTTTCTATGGGATTGCAGGTCTCTTTATTAGTTCCTATTTGTGGTGTACAATTTCCTGGAATGTAGGTAGTGGTTATGATCGATTCGATAGAAAAGAAGGCATAGTATGTATTTTTCGGTGGGGATTTCCTGGAAAAAATCGTCGCATCTGTCTCCGATTCCTTATAAAAAATATTCAGTCAATTAGAATAGAAGTTAAAGAGGGTATTTATGCTCGTCGTGTCCTTTATATGGACATCAGAGGCCAGGGGGCTATTCCTTTGACTCGTACTGATGAGAATTTGACTCCACGGGAAATGGAACAAAAAGCTGCTGAATTGGCCTATTTCTTGCGTGTACCAATTGAAGTATTTTGAGAAATGGGCTGATGAAGTCTTTCTTAGCAGGAGGGAAAAACAAAAAACTGCTTTTTATCTACCATCACTTAAACTGAAGTTTCTTCAGAACGCCCATTTGAGCCAAAGTAGACGTACACATAAAAGATTAGAAAATCTTTTTTCTGGTCTTTTATGTGTATGGAAAACCTGCATATTTCAATTCACTAATAAAAAATAAAAAAAGTAATCACAAAATATATTTTGTGATTTACTCATTCGAAATTTGAAGTGAATTCTTAGTCTATTTCTGTATTGTTTCTAGATTTTAAAACTCACCGCAAAATCACAAATAAAAAACAATGAATAGATTCATCGGTTCTATACCTTGTAATAGAACTCATGCATGAGATAAAGATTAGATCGCACAAAATCAACAAGTGGGTTGATTACTAATTCACAGATGGAAAAATGGAAAAAAAGAAAGCATTCACTCCTCTTTTATATCTTGCATCTCTCGTTTTTTTGCCCTGGTGTATTTCTCTCTCAGTTACTAAAAGTTTAGAATCTTGGGTTACCAATTGGTGGAATACTAGTCAATCCGAAATCTTTTTGAATGAAAGTCAAGAAAAGAGTATTCTAGAAAAATTCATAGAGTTAGAGGAACTCTTCCTCTTAGACGAAATGATCAAGGAATGCTCGGAGACACATCTCCAAAACCCGCGTATAGGAATCCACAAAGAAACGATTCAATTAATCACGATACACAACGAGGGCCATATACATATGATTTTGCACTTCTCGACAAATATAATCTGTTTCGTTATTTTAAGCGGTTATTCTATTTTGGGTACTGAAGAACTTGTTATTCTGAATTCTTGGGCGCAGGAATTCCTATATAACTTAAGTGACACAATAAAAGCTTTTTCTATTCTTTTATTAGTCGATTTTTGGGTCGGATTCCATTCACCCCATGTTTGGGAACTAATGATTGGCTCGGTCTACAAAGATTTTGGATTTGTTCATAATGAACAAATTCTATCTGTTCTTGTTTCGACTATTCCAGTCATTATCGATACTATTTTTAAATATTGGCTTTTCTTTTATTTAAATCGCCTATCTCCATCACTTGTAGTGATTTATCATTCAATGAATGATTGAAAGATGATCCGCGGCTATGAATCGAATTATAATCTTTGTGACTTTGTAATTGTAGATAAGCAAAGTATTCAAAATCATATTGACTCTTTCTATTTATACTCATCCCAGAGATTCATCTTGGATAATAGTCCAGTCAACTTATTCTAGTAAAAAGCAGAATCGGGGATAGGGAACTAGATTAGTGACCTACCCAATTTATTGTCAAAATTTTCAGGATCAATGATTGGACCATGCAAACTAGAAAAACTTTTTCTTGGATCAAGGAACAGATTACTCGATCCATTTCTGTATCGCTGATGATCTATGTCATAACTTGGACATCCATTTCAAGCGCATATCCCATTTTTGCACAGCAGGGTTATGAAAATCCCCGCGAAGCGACGGGTCGTATTGTATGTGCCAATTGCCATTTAGCTAATAAGCCCGTAGATATTGAGGTTCCACAAGCGATACTTCCTGATACTGTATTTGAAGCGGTTGTTCGAATTCCCTATGATATGCAATTGAAACAAGTTCTTGCTAATGGGAAAAAGGGGGCTTTGAATGTGGGCGCTGTTCTTATTTTACCGGAGGGGTTTGAATTAGCTCCTCCCGATCGTATTTCTCCCGAGATGAAAGAAAAGATAGGAAATCTGTCTTTTCAAAGTTACCGCCCGAATAAAAAAAATATTCTTGTGATAGGCCCTGTTCCGGGTCAGAAATATAGTGAAATTACCTTTCCTGTTCTTTCTCCGGACCCACTTTCTAAGAAAGAGGTTCACTTCTTAAAATATCCTATATACGTAGGCGGAAATAGGGGAAGGGGTCAGATTTATCCCGACGGGAATAAAAGTAACAATACAGTTTATAATGCTACCGGAGCAGGTATAGTAAACAAAATTATCCGAAAAGAAAAAGGGGGGTACGAAATAACCATAGCGGATCCATCAGACGGACATCAAGTGGTTGATATTATTCCTCCCGGACCAGAGATTCTTGTTTCAGAAGGCGAATCTATCAAATTGGACCAACCGTTGACGAGTAATCCTAACGTGGGCGGATTTGGTCAGGGAGATGCAGAAATAGTACTTCAAGATCCATTACGTGTGCAGGGCCTTTTGTTCTTCTTGGCATCTGTTATTTTGGCACAGATATTTTTGGTTCTTAAAAAGAAACAGTTCGAGAAGGTTCAATTGTCCGAAATGAATTTCTAGGCTTGCGGATTTATCGACATCAAGCTTGTCAAAATTGGGGGAGTTTCTGTAATAAAAAAATCAAATTACGAAAAACGTTTGCTTATATCTTTTTCTACAAGATTCCGGGAATACCTTGTATCGTATTCTTAGTTTATAGTATGTGGATTGTAAAGAAGAAGACTCTTCGACTTTATCCCTTCTTTCTGTGTTTTTTCTCCAAATTGGGGTCGTGTTACTATCTTACTATTGCCAAATGCCAAATTCAATGCAAATGTTGAAAATGCATCAATAGCTTTTCTAGTCAAATTTGACTAGATACTAGACATAAGTAAGCAGGAAATAGAACAAATAAATGTGGGGAACATGAAATTCTGGGAGGGATTACTCGTCGGCCTAGTCTTCGGCACAAGAAAAGGAATTTTCTCCACCTCTTTCTTGTGTCGAAATAATAAGGATTCTCGATCCTATATTGTCAAAGATTCCTAGTCTTAGTTTGGATTTTTCATTTTCATATGTATCAGTACCTATTCTTTCTTATTATATATAGATAATAAATAATAAGAGTCGTGGACAAATAAGAGAGGGGTTTTTTGAGTAATATAGAACTTCGTTGACGAAGTTCTAAAAATTTTTGAATATCGAGAAATTCCTTCTTCTACCTTCTGAAAGTTTCGGGAGATACTATTGAGGAATAACTGTTCTGAATCAATCAACCAAGTTTGTTTTCCAAAAACATTATCATAAAAAACGCAATGGAGTTTTTATGAAACATCCAAAAAAGAAA